ATCAGCCCGAACCGGCTTACTAATGGGATGCCCTAGTACGTTACAAAATTTAGCTTTAGCCAATGCCGCAATCAGAGGAATAATTGGAATAAGGGTATCGACTTTCTTAATAGCATTATTGATTAGAAATGAATTTTCGAGAATTTGACTCCGTACCACTGAAGGGTTCCTTCGCACGTTTGAAAGATAGCCCAAAAATTCAAGGGAATGATTGGATATATGATTTATATAAATCCTTCTTGGATGAAACCACCGCGAAAAATGCCATTGCCAAAAAGCGACAAGGTAAGATTTCCATTTATTCATGAAAAGAGACGTCCCTTTTGAAGCCAGAATGGATTTTCTTTGATACCTAATATAATGCATGCAAGGTTCCTTAACCAACCGTAGGTTCGCCTGAAAATCCTTAACCTTAACAAAGATGTTCACAAGACGTTCTATTTTTCCATAAAAATAGATTCGTTCAAGAAGAACTCCAAGAGATGTTGATCGTAAATGAGAAGATTTAGTACGTAGAAAGACGAAAATAGATTCGTATTCACATAGATGAGAATTATATAAGAATAAGAATAATCTTTTATTTTTTTTTGAAAAAGAGGAACTGGCTTTCTGTGGAGTAATAAGACTCTTCGAATTACAATACTCGTTGAGAAAGAATCGTAATAAATGCAAAGAAGAGGCATCCTTTACCCAACAGCGAAGAGTTTGAACCAAGATTTCCACATGAACAGGCTGGGGTATTAGTATATCTAATACAAAATTTAAATGTGAAAAATTGTCCTCTAAAAAGGGAAATATTGAATGAATTGATCGTAAATTCTGAGATTTGACTATCTTTTTCTTTTTCCCTTCTAGACAATATATTAATCCTAGAGAAAATGGAATTTCTACAATAAAAGCAAAACCCTCTGATATGATTGGAGAATACAAATTCTTTCTGCGCGCCCAAAATGTATTTTGATTAGAATCATTAGGATAAATAAAAAAATGATTCTGTTGATACATTCGAGTAATTAACCGTTTCACAATCAGTAAACTAGATTTATTGTTATAAATCGGATTTTCCGACAAAATTGATCTACTGAAACCACGATCATGAGCAAATGCATAAATATATTCCTGAAAGATAAGTGGATATAGGAAGTCGTGTTGTTGAGATCTCTCTAGCTGTAAATATCTTCGGCTTTCCTCCATTTGAAATTCGATTTGAATCAAAAGTAGAAGATTTGGGGGGTTATCAAATGATACATAGTACGATACAGTCAAAACAAGGTATTCTAGTAAGAATAGATACCTCGGGGATATGTAAACTTATCAACAGATTCTCTACCCTCTCCTTTTTCCATTCATTTCATTTAATTCGTCTATGTTATAGGATAATAAGATGGCTAGAAATCTTTTATTTTTTCAACCTAATCGCTCTTTTGATTTTGGAAAAAACTTTCTTTATCAATATACTGTTTCTTTTACACACGCATCTTCATTCCATAATCGAGAATGCCAATAGTTAGGATTCATTAAAAAAATATAGAATCCACTCGTGGGGGAGAAGTCCTTCCCCTATCAGGCACTAATCTATTTTTAACGTCTAATTAGATCGGGAAATTATTCAAATTAAGAACAGAAGCTGGTTGCTTTTTCTTTTTATAATTAATTGAAGCCATAGGGCCCCTATCCATTTATTCATTTGACCCTACTTTATTTTTTATTTTGTTCCGTTCCAAGAATTCGAACAAGGTTTTATACCGATCCGATAAGGATGAAATATCCTCAGAACTCTCCATTGATACGACATGCTCTTTTTTCCATTTATTCCCTTGCAGGATCAGTCGCGGTCTTCCAAACTTTACCAATGGTATGGACGAATTCCTCACTTCATCCAAATGTGTAAAAGATTCTAGCCGCACTTAAAAGCCGAGTACTCTACCGTTGAGTTAGCAACCCGAAGAAAATATAGATTAAATAAAACTTCAACCTTCAACAAAAACCTTCAACAAAGGGTGTATATATAGATACAATCAGAATCAAATTCAATTAAATTTAAACAAAAAGAAAGGAGATTATATAAGCTAATCAAACCGTTGAGCTAACAAATATAAAAAAAACAGATTTTATAATGGATTCGAAACATAAAAATAAATTGATTAGATGAAAATACAAGAAATTCTCAGATAAAAAAAATATATATACCGAATTTTAAAAATTTATAGAGCATCTCTTATGTTATCTATCCTTTTTCAATAAAAAAAACCTCTTGTATCGAAGAAAGCATCGTTTGAATTTGAATAAGGTAAAGTAAAAACTTATGGGACGGAAATAAATAGACCCGGTTCGCTTATCACGATGAATTATATTTGTTCGATACACTGTTGTCAATATAAATGTTGAGAAAAGAATACAGTGGAAAAAAGAAATTGCATTGAATGTTTTTTTTTTCAATTCTTTGAATTGCAATTTAACAATGCAATAATATTCAAAATTGTCTTGGATTGACACTATATATCTAATCTAGATAGATAGAAAAAAGATAACTGAAAGAATCAAAAAGGAAGAATTGAAAAAAATTTCGGGTTTTTAGTCCATAATGTATTTCATCAATCTAAGTGGAATAAGCAAAATAGATTCCTTGATGGTTAGTTGAGTTGCAATGAAAACCACACAATTGAAGGAAATGTGCTAATTTTATATTTAGTAGATCAATAAACTAAGGTTTTGTCTGTCATTTTAGACCATCGGATTTAACGGAAACAATGCTAAATAAATACGAATACAGCAGAAAAAAGGGGGGGAAATCAAAAAAATAAGTACAAAAAAATTATACAAAGTTATATACAAACTGCTACCCCCCCTGGTATTTCTTTAATTGAATTTCATTTGATTAGACGAAAGTTCCTTAAAAACTTCCGCTTTTTTTAAAAGATTCTGAACAGTTCCCGTGGGTTGAGCACCTTTTTCAAGGAAATATAGAATAAGGGGAACATTTAAATAAGTTTGATTCTTCATTGGATCATAAAAGCCCACTTTTCTAAGATCTTTTCCTTCTCTTCTGGATCGAACATCAATTGCAACGATTCGATAGACGGCTCATTGGGATAGACGTAGATCAACAATACCCCCCCTAGAACCGTATAGGAAGTTTTCTCCTCGTACGGCTCGAGAAAAAATGATTTGATTCGAAGTTTTGTCTATGTATGCAATTCTAATAAATTAAATGACAAATGGGCCTATAAAATCAATTAGACTATGATTTAAGTCTTTTTTTATTCCTGAAAAGGAAAAACCATTCGTACTCCTAACTCAAGTTGGATAACTCTGAAATAGCTCAAAGGAAAAATCTTTAGTCTATTTCATTTATTGATGAGTAGTCTTTACCCCCATTTGTTTGTCTCGTTTAAAATTCTATTTGGATTCTTTAGTGTGATGGAGTTATTGATACTATTGAGACAATTCAAATGGTGTTTCCTTGTTCTTAGATCCTTTATGCTTATTTTCAATCATTAGGTTTAGACATTACTTCGGTGCTTCTGAATCCTTTCAAAATGGCAGCAACATGCCCTTTTTGATTGCTTTCTAGCAAAGAATCCCATGGCCTGTTGATTCCCGCGTGATACACTTTATAATCGAAAAGATTTGATAAATTCCAACAAATTTTGCTTTTGAATTGAAAACTTGCTACAATTGGATCCTTTTTTCTATATTCCTCTTTCTATATATGGAAGATATATTTACGAAGTTGTTCCAATTGATTGATTGGTATTAACCCTAGATCCTTGCCCCCGAGAAATGAATTAATCCTTTCTACTCGAGCTCCATCGTGGACTATTTACAACCCAACAAAAACGAAGGGTTCAAGTGTAACAGAACAAACAATGTCGAGTCAAGGGCACCCTCATTCCTAGACAAATGGAAAATGATGGATGTAAAAATCCACGATGGATCGTGTCCTTCAAGTCGCACGTTGCTTTCTACCACATCGTTTCAAACGAAGTTTTACCATAACATTCCTCTAATTTGGAACCAGTATGGGATTGATTCAATCATGGAATCATGAATAGTCATTGGTTTAGCTGTCCATAGACATCACAATCTATACTTTTTCGCCTATATATGATATGGGAGAACTATTTTTCTGAAAAAGTTTTAGCAAGACGGCATTTTTAACATACTTTAACATACATAAATAATATATAGATCCTAGAACAAAATAGAAATATATAAACGAATAACTTTTTGAATCTGTATCTTCAAATGATTCAATAGGATAGATTAAACTATTTGCTACTTTTTCAAAGATTCCACTTAGAAGGAATCATTGAAAAAACTTTGAAAAAATTTCAAATTAAAATTGAAAAAGTTTCTTATTTAGACATCATTATTAGACATATTTAATTTGAATAAAATTGGACAATAAAAATCACGTTTGATCTTCATACGAAGATCGGTTTTTATTTTTTAATTGACTCAGCACTGATTAAATTTTAATTTAAATCAATAAATAGATCAAAGAAAAGACGAAATCAATCTAATTTTTTATACATCTCATGTATAAAAAAAATGATGTAAGTTAAGATTTGAATCTTTATTCTTTTGATCTGATATCACAATTACGAAAATTAAAATTGAAAAAAAATAGGGAAGGGTTTTCGTATCTCTCAGATAGACTGACCAGTTGTCACTGTTATATATAGAATATATATCATTTAAGGATTACAAATCTTTTTCACAAAAATCAAAAATTTATTGTCATTGGAATAGAACGATATAGACCATAATAAGCTAAACATTTTCTCATTTTATATCATTATATGATATATATGTATTTTGTTTAACTTTAACATGGGGTTGCATAATATTATTATCGACTCTTGTCATAAAATGAATTAAATAAATATTAAATATAAAGGGATAGGATAAATCCCCCTACCTCAATCCTCAATCGTTACATAGATTTCCAATCTTTGATTAGAGTCAAACACGAAATACCTAAATAAAATGAGATTCAAAGAAAAAACACCGGCTCCATAACATATTTAGATTTATATATGTTATGGAACTTTCTTTTTAATGAGATTCGAAGAGACACATATTATTAAATTAATATGGATTCATTCATATCCACCCCCCCACTCTTTCTATGGGAATAATGTAGCATAAAAAAATGGATATGCGCTGGGACGGAAGGATTCGAACCTCCGAATAGCGGGACCAAAACCCGTTGCCTTACCACTTGGCCACGCCCCATTTGAATTTCTAATCTACACGAAGAAACAATAATATTGGTACTTGTTGTTTGTCAACTGCAGTCCAAATATCTATATATCTATATAATAGATTGGTACTGGGATTTTGATACATTATAGATATAGAATTCAACTTAATTTATTGATCATTACATAGAATTCAATTAAGATATTGTATGAAAGTATGATTTCTTCTATTCTCCTTTGAGAATTGGAGGATTTTTGGTTGGGTGGGTTCAAAGAAAAAGAAGGATTTTTTGTCTACCTTACTTACTTTCTTCCTTGTTCCTTATATCAAAAACTCAATCAAAATACAATTATCTCCAAGAACAAAATGTCTGTTATGCTTAATATCGTTAGTTTGATCTGTATTAATTCTGCCCTTTATTCGAGTAGTTTTTTCTTCGGCAAATTGCCCGAAGCCTATGCTTTTTTGAATCCAATCGTAGATGTTATGCCAGTCATACCTCTGTTTTTTTTTCTCTTAGCTTTTGTTTGGCAAGCTGCTGTAAGTTTTCGATAAGATCCTTAATAAGAATATCCTAGAAAATGCATGATTTCTTCGATAAAAAATCCTAACAATTGATAAAATCAGATAAGTTTGAGAGTATGAACCTTCGATTCGCACACTGAAATTCTTGGATAGTCGCCATAAATTCGGCTTACCCCCATTTCCTCATTTTTAACCCTTTTTCCAGTGAAAGACCCTAACCCTATTTAGGGTCTCCCACAATATCTAATTTGGATATAAACGAAAATTTTTGTTAATGAAAAACAAATGGATTTATGACAATACATTTTTATTTCTAGAAAAACTCATTTCTTGGTGTCAAAATAGTCTATGTGGTAGAAAAATGGAAGATCTATTCTCTTTTTTTTCCAAAAAATCATCTTGGAGATTGTGTAATGCTTACTCTGAAACTCTTCGTTTATACCGTAGTGATATTTTTTGTTTCTCTCTTTATCTTTGGATTCTTATCTAATGATCCGGGACGTAATCCTGGACGTGAAGAATAAAATACAAAGGGTTTTTCTTGGTTAATTTTCCTATTTTCTTAGGATTTTATCTATTCCACGCGTTTAACTCAGATTTTAAAAATTGGAAAATAAAATAAATAAATCAAGTCATCAACAGAAACGGAAAGAGAGGGATTCGAACCCTCGGTACGAATAACTCGTACAACGGATTAGCAATCCGACGCTTTAGTCCACTCAGCCATCTCTCCCAATTGAAAAAGATAATTACTATATTATACATAATGTAAGGAGTCTTTCTTTCTCTACTCTTCTTTTTCTATTCTATTATATTTTCTATTCTATTATATATAGAGAGAGATCCACAAATCAGGAATTTCCTTTATCTAAAAGAGGGGCGTGCCAACAATCGAACTAAAGAAAAATAAGGAAGACCTCTTTGTTTTGTTTGAAAGGCCCTTCTTATTCTGACGGCCCGGCTAAGTACTGACCAGGCCGGGCCCTTTTTTTTGTTCCAACGAATTATAGATAAAAATGATTTATCTGATTTGAAAACAAAAAGACTTGTTTTTTTTATATTATTATATAATAATTTTTATATAATAATTTTATATTTAAGCAACAACAAAAAGAAGAAAGATTATTTACATGCTTTTTCTTGTTATATTTTATTTTTATTTTCCGAACTAAAAAAGAAACTTTTGATTCTTCCACAATGTATTTTTATGTTAGAATTTGAGTGTTTTTTTGATCGGTATCTATCTTCTTCAGCAAAAGATTTTAGTTATTTCATTTAAATTAAATGAAGCCTCTTTTCCGAATCTCATTCAATTTTGATCTCCCTACGAAAAAGTTCAACATTCTCATTTTGATGATTCTTTGATGATCCTATCTTGATCATGCTCAATTACCTTGTTGGACAAAAGGTCCATTTGTATACAATAATGATATTGTAGCGGGTATAGTTTAGTGGTAAAAGTGTGATTCGTTCTATCAACCTTTTAATAGTTAAAGGGTCTTTCGGGTTTATTCATATTCCGATCAAAAACTTTATTTCTTAAAAGGATTGAATCCTTTACCTCTCAATGAGAAAGTCGAGAAAAAATACGCATTCTCGTGATTTGTATCCATGAGTCACTTATAAATTTCAAAGTTGGATTATGAAATTGCGAAACATAATTTTTGAATTGGACCAAGACTTCCAATTGAATAAGTATGAATAAGGGATCCATGGCTGAAGATAGAAAGTCAATTTCTAATCGTAACTAAATCTTTCATTTTTTTT